TCCTCCTATTCAACTACTTCAACCATTTTCGAACACCTCATAGCATTTTCAGGGCATACGAGAGTTCAATCACTTATGTATGATTCCTCGTCCACCGTCGCTTCCAATGGGTTTCGAAGAAAAAAATCCTTTCTTTCTTGTTTCTATTGAGTCATAAACCGACCTAGGTAAATCCATGAGTTCGATTCTATTATTTTTTCCTCTTTTATTCTGAATAACTATCTGAATCTTGAATTGTCTTATGACTCATCACTCAACTCAGATGAATTTTTTGAAAGAACTATGCTTTGAACAAATGATCCCCGCTCCCATCACCAGTTGCTCCTCCTATCTACACCCGCTCCACCAACTAATCTTATTTTTGGATCTTGTTTGTGATATTGAGAAAAGATCAATCAATAAATATCTCTATGGATTCTTCCAACTTATTTCTATTCTATAGTATATTAAACGACTACAGTACCCTATATAATTTATATGATATGACTTTTTCATTTTAATTCATTTTTTTGATTTTATTGTCTTCTTTCTCTTTTATATTTCCTTCAGATGAATCGAAAACTACAAAGTATAATATATTTTTGAATGGTTCGAGCCAAAAAATGGACTATTTGCTTATTTACTTTACCTTGTTGTTGTCAGAAAAAGAGGGGAAATTCCTTATTTTCCCCCTGTCTCTAAATGAAATATGATATGCAATATAAAATAGTAAATTAAATACTATATACTATATAGTGGATAGTGGACTGGAAATTCAAATATCTTTCTATTTCTAGTATCCGTTCTCGTTATCCATCCCATTGTCGAAACAAAAATAGAGGATGCATCAATATGTAAATATTTGGTACATAAAGCCACGACCCGATCTATCTATATTTATAACTATAGATAGATAAAAAAAATCTAACTATAGATAGATAAAAAAATCTATATATAAGCAACCGATCCTTTTTTTTTTTGAATCAAAGAAAGATATTCAAAAATAGACGTCTCTTATTTTGTGACTCAGAATAAACGTTTCGCGTGGAGGAGTGGAGGAACGGAATAATAATTTATTCTTATGGAGGATCCAAAAAAGATTGAATCGGAAATATCGACAAATTCTAAATTCTTGCGACGTAGTCTAAAGGAAATGAAAAAAAAAAAAATTTCGAGGCTACAATTCTATCTCTATCAAATTTGAATATCAGAATAGCTGATATAGTCATGATTCAATAGGTCAGGTCCACTTACCTTTTTTATTTCTTATATTTATGATGGATTTGATTGGAATAACGGAAAAGTAGGAATATTTGGCGATTCATAATTGGGGTTGAGTAGGTAGAATATCTATGTCCTCGAACCAAAAATATGGAATAATGAAACCTGAGTTGAGTAAGAATATAGCCTGTAGTGACATAGTTGTCTTCCCAATAAGCGGGGTGATTTATCATTATAATGAACACTTTATAATCACTATACTATCTCATTATATTTATAATGATAATTAGTTAATTAACTCATTCTAATAAAAAAATATCCCTATTATCCACTAAAAAATGAAGATTGAAACTAGAGTTTTGTGGAAAAAGCCCCTTATCGGATTTGAACCGATGACTTACGCCTTACCATGGCGTTACTCTACCGCTGAGTTAAAAGGGCCTATTTTATTCCATTCCTGAATGAGACAATGTGAAGACATATACATATATTATATACCTACATATTACATTACATAGGTGCATACAGTAGGCTCATAGTGTCTCATTCGGGAATATCTTTTTTTTTTTTTAGTCAGTCTAGGCTAAAACCTAATTACTTTTTTTTCTTTTATTGACCCCTATCACAACGAGATTCGTTTGATTAATACACAAATTGAAATAGATCCAAGATATTTGATATGTGATCAAATCATGTAATGTATGGAATGAAAAGATTCAACTCGTACCTGAAATCCAAGCTCTGCTCTTAGAAAAAAAGAAACTTTCTATCGTTTCTTAATTTCCTAGCTGTAAGATAGGAATATCGCATCTTAACAATGCGTGAATCGATGCGTGAAGGTTGAAGAATGGCTTTTCTGTCGGACAAATCACTAGCGATCCTATACTTCATTAATTATTAATTATAACACATTAGAATTATTTCCTATATAATGGAATGTTTATCCATTCTAATGATATAGAATCTATATATAGAAATAGAATATAGAATTTTTTTCATTCATGAACCATGAATGAAAAAATATTCTATCGGAATCGCGAAAGGAAAGGTGGAAAACTTATTCGTATTTAGTCACACCATTACATTATATTGACAATTACAAAAAACTATTCATACTATGAGTATATATAGTATGATGTCGGTTGGGCATCGCAGATATGCCCCCATCGTCTAGTGGTTCAGGACATCTCTCTTTCAAGGAGGCAGCGGGGATTCGACTTCCCCTGGGGGTAGGGTACTACGAAAGGAGGTTGATCATGTATTATCAATAAGTCTAGACTTGATTCTTCCTGGGTCGATGCCCGAGTGGTTAATGGGGACGGACTGTAAATTCGTTGGCAATATGTCTACGCTGGTTCAAATCCAGCTCGGCCCAAGAATTCACCGATCCATCATGAGATTACATAATATAAGAAATTTGTCCGCCGGAAACGTCTGGTTAATTTTATATCCTATTTGTTTTTTTCCGATATATTCTTCATTTTATGAATTATCTAGATTCATATCATAATCCGAAAATATAGGACAAGAATTAACAAGTCAAAATATTTTTTGGAAAGATTTCGTATCAATCGATTTAACACGATTTGACAATAGGATTTCTAGTAATCCGTGTCGTTCTCACTAAAGTCCATATCTATGTGGATATTAATATACCAATCACTCCTTTCTCTGTTACAATACGACAATTCTAAATTAAACTAGTCTTAATCAAATCATTAATAATATGTATGCTGTATACCTTATTTCTCTGGGATTGTAGTTCAATCGGTCAGAGCACCGCCCTGTCAAGGCGGAAGCTGCGGGTTCGAGCCCCGTCAGTCCCGACCTAGTATCCGATGACTCCATCAATTCATTTTTTGATTTTCTGTCAAGGGGCATAGAGTGGGATCTAATTCCCATAGGGTCCTTTTTTTTTTCCGTTTCGAATTTTTTATTGAGAAAATACAATGCGACAATTTCAATTACTTCAATTAGTACCGAGGGGGATAGTCATATTGAATTGGTACAATTGTGGGTAGCACCCTATTTAGTTAGGATTAAAAGAAATCCTTGTCTGGTTTTTTTCGATTGCTCCTGACCCGTGGAAGGGAATCGAATACTTATATATATACTTTCACTAGAGCATATACACAAATTTTGATTCGTTTATTGTACGATAAAAAATGAACTTTTCATATAGTTACCTCGATAAAATACTTTTTTTTCATATCATATTAAAGCCTCTTTCTAGCTCCAATTTTTGATAACTTAAATTACTAATAGGAAACAATCTATTTATATCATTCAAACTACATACTTCATTTTGGATATATGTGTCCCAGGGCCGGTTCAAGGAAAGAAAGGAATATTTAAATTAAGTAATTAAGAAAAGGAAGAGCAAACAAAGAAAAGATAGACCCTCTCTTCTCTTAGTGAGGGAATGAGTAATCTTTTTTTATTTCCGGGGAAGGTCCTATCGAAGAAAGAACAAACTAAAAAAAAAGAGTTCATTTTTTCTTTTTTAATTTATCAAAATATTCGATCTTTTCTTCTTATTTTTTCCATTTTACTTCTACTATTTGGGTTGGGTTTTTGACCAATGGAAGCGGAAGATGGGCCAGATGATCCTTTATTATATATATGATTCTATAAATAAGACGGTAGGTTATAGAAAATAACGAATGGATAAAATAAAGAATAATAATTCAATGAGATTCTAAATTGGATCAGGAATTCCATTTTAGGTTTTTATTCCGTATGGATAAAAGATCTTCCTATGTTATACTATTCCATTCTCGATGATGAATAGATTTGATAGCTCAGATATTGTTATTCAATGATATTGATCCGATTCAATATCATCGGGATGTATTTCTCCCATTGAATTTACAGGATAAAGATTTAGAATCTCTATGGGATCAGATCCCGAGTTATTAATTATGAAGTAAAAAAACGATGAAATTATGGAAGTCAATATTCTCGCATTTATTGCTACTGCACTGTTCATTCTAGTTCCTACTGCTTTTTTACTTATCATTTACGTAAAAACGGTCAGTCAAAACGATTAATTTGAATCAAGCTTGACTTCTTAGTTCTTATCAATAATGGAAGAAATGAATAAGACGTGGAAAGGGATTCAAATTCCACGTCTTAAATAAAATGAGCGAATTAAAATCAGACGTATATGAGATTTGATAGTATGGTAGAAAGGAATATAGGAACCTTTCTACCATACTATCTATTAGTGTATAATTCTACTATACATTATTATATAAAATAATAAAGTTGGACTGTATAAAGAAAGATGGCTTAATGTAGATCACTCCGTAATCTGTATATTGATATATGTACATATAACTCCCATATGTGTAATATACATAGTACCCCAATTCGAGTTCTTTACTTTGGTACATCCATTTGGTTTAGACCGATTTCGATCAATATGATATAATTGAATGCCCACCTTGACTCTTATCTTATAAAATACGTATCTACATAATAACAGATCGACTTCCTCTTTGAACAGTAAAGCGAGAAACAAATAAAAAGGGGTCGGTTGCTCCTCATTGTAATATTTATATATAATTCTGTTAAGAGCTAGTTCATCTAAATACTCTATTTCAATTTGGTTGGAAAAAATTGCATATCATGCGTATTCCGTTTAGTTTCAAAATACGAAGATGGGAATCATTTAATTTAACTATTTGTTTGATTGAAAGGTTATTCGTCATCTATTACATTACTTTACTGGATTCCAGTCGAATTTAAAAATGAAGATATTTGAAAGAAAAACGCTTTGCAGAAGGATTATGAAACTA